TGATCCTTATTTTGACCCTTATCAAATGATACCAAAATATTGTAATGTAATCTCAATAAATAAAAATTTCGCGGGCGAATATTGACTCTTTGCTGTTTTATTCCTAGGTCAATCCATGACTTCTCGGAATAAAGAAATTTTTTCTCAGTTCGTTCCGCCATCCCACCCAATGAATTATTCGGATTCGTTTTCATTTTCAGTAGAATCCTATGCAGTCACAGGTTTCGTCGTTCCCATAGCTTCTCCATTAATGGTTAGGCCTGAACTCTGCAATGGAGCTCCCAATAAAATTCTTTCTCGAGTCAATCTCCTTAGTTTTTATTAACCCGAGGCTCTTTATTATTCATATCACTTTATTATTTTATTATTTTTTTTTTTATTATTATTTATATTTATATTCATTCAGTATTGATGCTTTGTCACATTGCCCTTTATCAGGTAATTCATAGACCATACATATTGGAATCATATATCATTGATATTTTTGTTTTCTCTTTCTATCATCCTTCCATTTATCTACATCCCTTTATTTTTGCTTCACAACCCATAATCAGATTTTTTTATGGGAAAGATTTCAGTTGCTGCAACTATATGATTGATCCATTCATCTCATATCATATAGTGACTGACTGTTTCTTGGGATCTCGACAATACGAAGCAAGAAGTTGGTTATTCATTTTTATTATTTATTTTTTAATTTATTTAATTTATAATTTATATTATATATATATTTTATATTATTTATTATTTATATTATTTATTATTTTATATTATTTTATATTTATATTATTTTATTTATTTTTTTTATATTATTTATTATATTATTTATATTATTTTATTTATATATTTATTTATATATATATATAATTTGTTTATATATTTATATATAATTTATATATATATATATTTAGTATATATATATTTAGTTATATATGTTTAGTTATATTTATATTTATATACAATTTATATATATATATATTTAGTCATATATGTTTAGTTATATTTATATTTATATATAATTTATATATATATATATATTTAGTTATATATGTTATGTGGTTTAGTTATTTTATATATATATGTAGCTTAGTTATATATGTAGCTTAGTTATTTTATAACTAGTTATTTTATAGTTATTTAGTATTATTATTATATAGTATTATATTTTTATAGTTATTTAGTATTAATTTGATAGTTATTTTTATAGTTATTTAGTATTAAGTAGTATTAAGATTAAGTTAAGTTCAAGTAGGGCAAGCGGGGGTCAGCCTATTTTTTTTGAATCCCAACTCGAAACTCTAAAGAAAAATTAACGAGTCACACACTAAGCATAGCAATTCTAAGAAATGGTCAATCGAATTTTTATTCAACCTTATAGAATTTAGAATTAGAATTGCTTATTTTTGGTTGATTTAACGGAAAAAGAAAAAGAATAAAACAGTTTGTGATTTTTTGTTCTATTACTGATACTGAACAGAATGACAAGACAAATAAGGGTCTATTAATCTTCGTCCACAAATATCCAAATTTTTATGCCCAATACTCCATAGATAGTTCGAATTGTATAGGAACAATGATCAATTTTAGCGCGAATTGTTTGTAGGGGAACTCTGCCCTCTCTGGTCCATTCGACACGTGCAATTTCTTTTCCGTCGATCCGTCCTGCAATTTGTACTTGAATTCCTTTTGTATCCGTTTGTTCAGCTAATTCAATAGTTTTTTTCATTGCCTTTCGAAATGAAACTCTATTTTTTAATTGTAAAGCTATATATTCTGCAAGAATATTAGGTTGTCCATAAGGTTTTTCAACTCTTGTGATAGCAATGTTGAGTCTCTGGTTCACAGAATGAAATTCTTTTTGTACATTCATCTGTAATTCTTCGATTCCTCGCGTTTGGCCCTCTATTAATCGATTTGGAAATCCAATATGGATTATGACCTGGATCAAATCGATTCTTTTTTGAATTCCTATACGTGCGATTCCTTCGAAACCTGAGGATATTCTCCTATTTTTTTGTACATAGTTTTTGATACAATTCCGTATTTTTTCATCTTCCTGTAGACCTACGGAATAATTTTTTGGTTGTGCAAACCAAAAGGAATGATGACGTTGGGTTGTACCAAGTCTGAAACCAAGTGGATTTATTTTTTGTCCCATATTTTCCTATTATATTTTCTTTCCATCCATATATTTTATTTTACTATGATGAATCTAAATCTTAGATTGATCTAAGATAAGAATAATTTAGATTTATCCTTTAATACAATTGTTATATGACAAGTGGGTCTTTTTATCGGATAACTACGTCCTCGAGCTCGAGGTCTTAATTTTTTGACAATAGTACTCCTATTAACTTTGGCTTCACTAATGAATGAATCAGCTTCGTTCAAACCCATATTATGACTAGCATTTGCTGCTGCAGAATAAACCAATTTTAAAATGGGATAAGATGCTCGATAAGGCATGAGTTCCAGTATCATAAGTGTTTCCTCATAGGAA